AAGAGGTATGCATAAAAATCTTTGTCCCAAGGAAAAACCCCAGAATTCCTTCTATTTTCTGGGTTTGGAAAAGTGCGGATTTTCAAGAAAGGGAATCTTATGATATGTTGGGAATCTTTTATGATAATCATCCGCGTCTGAAACGTATTTTAATGCCAGAAAGTTGGATAGGATGGCCGTTGCGTAAAGATTATATTACCCCCAATTTTTATGAAATACAAGATGCTCATTAAATGTAAATGAAAAAAAAAAAGAAACAAATATGAACTTCTACAACCCAGATATTCTTTGAATATCTGTCGAGTTTCCTATAGATCAGACAAAATAAATGAAGTTAAACTAGACAGAAGAATGGGAGTCTCGTTTTTATTTAAATATATATCTATGATTTTTTTTTTTTTTATGGATCAGATAAATAACAAGATTCCTAACTAAGACAATACTGCCGGGATCCAAATTTTATAGTAGGGTTTTTATCCAATTTGAACGATACTTATTTAGAGTGATCCAAACCAAGAGGATGAATGGAAAAAGTTCTCCATCATGAACTATATAGCGTGAGCATCAACATCAATTATCTGGCCGCGAAAAAGAGTAACATCAAGGGAGATGAAGAAAAATAAAAATAAACGAACCAGATTCGATTTATAATTTATCTGAGATTAATTTAGACTATTCACACCCCGGAACTTCCCTAGATTAGACTTTTTGGCCTTTCAACCAACTAATCTAACCATTTGAATATTCTTGAAGAAGTATTAATAAGAAGTATTAATCTTCTTTCTTGCAGCGAAGAAAAAAGGGCAAATAAAATCGAATAATTCATTTTTATATTTCTTTTTTATATACAAAATATACCTAGAAAATACACCTACTCTTTATTCATGTAGAAAGAGTATATCTCCAGACACCTAGATGGAAAAATATATAGCATGATCTAAACCACTAATAAAAAAAGAAATATGTATCTATTCCCTAAATTTATATTTATTCAAATGAATATTGGGAATAGATACTCATACAAACAAATCATGTGCCAGGAACCAGATTTGAACTGGTGACACGAGGATTTTCAGTCCTCTGCTCTACCAGCTGAGCTATCCCGACCATTATTGACGCATCATACTTATTTTATTAGATTACTTTAATCTATGTCAACTAAAAAAACACGAAACTCAGGTCCAAATAGACTGAATAAGACACATAACGAATCAAAAAAGGATGTCGGATAATTAGAATTAGAGAGTGGAACGGGCATTTTGGGGATAGAGGGACTTGAACCCTCACGATTTCGAAAGTCGACGGATTTTCCTCTTACTAGAAATTTCATTGTTGTCGGTATTGACATGTAGGATGGGACTCTATCTTTATTCTCATCTGATTAATAAGTTCTTCAAAAGATCTATCAGACTAGGATGGAGTGAATGATTTAATGAATGAATATTCCATTTTTTCTTCAACATTCACAACTTTCGTTTGTGATAGAGATATTCACAAATAAACTAGTATTTTAGTACATATGTACTAGACATATGTATAAATATATATCTATGTTTATCCTTGATTCTTTCTGAAATTTTGATGGAAGGATTCCTCTTTCCTAGTAGGAATTCCTAGTACAAAAGGAAATGTTGTCAACTCCATTTGTTAGAACAGCTTCCATTGAGTCTCTGCACCTATCATCGCTTTCTGAGCTTTTCTTTGTTTTCGGAAAACGGGATTTGGCTCAGGATTGCCCATTGTGAATTCCGGGGTTTCTCTGAATTTGAAAGTTTTCACTTGGTAAGTTTCCATACCAAGGCTCAATCCAATTAAGTCCGTAGCGTCTACCAATTTCGCCATACCCCCCCTTTTTTCTTTGAGATTAGGACCTCATTAGGATTCGGATGATTTCTGATTTCAATTATGAGAATGATTCAAGAACTGTTGAACTCATTAAATGCCGATTCCTATATTGAAAAATGTTTCCTCCTATTAGATTTATTTTTTTCGTCCATATGGATACCCATATTAGGTCGAATCAGAAATAATTCTATTATTTCCGTAGTCGCAATTCAATATACACAGATATAGACTACGTATATATCTATTTGATTTGTCCCCCCCTTCTATCATTTCGATATGTAATATGGGATACTCGAACGGTCGATTCCCTCTCTCTTTTTTTATAGTAAAGAATAAATCCATTTCTTAATTTACAATAGTTATAACTGATGGCTATAAAAAATCACATTCCATTAATTTATTCATTTTGGAATTCTAATTCTAATATTGATATTTTTTTGGATTCCGTCTAATAAAATAGAAATTAGATATTTCTATCAAATTCCTAATTTTACTTAATCAAAATTACTTTTATACTTAACTTCTTTAGAAATTTATACATTAGACATATTTCATCTTAATGTATAAGAATTTTGTAATCTAAATTAAAATTAATGTTTACTATAATCTAAAAATCCTTTATTATATTTTATTAAAATAATAATAATAGAAAGAA